CCGCCAGAGCCAGAGCGCCTTCTACTTCTAATAGTAATAATAGTAAGAGGCCATGAACTAGATCAGAATCATTCTCAACGAATCCATAAGAAGTGATCCAATTCTTTTCATTGGGTCTGGATGAAGACCAAAGATCTTGAGCGACCGATCCGGCAGAACAACTCAAAAGATAAAGAAGTATCGTTAATTTCTTCATACTCGTTCCAAGTTCGAAGTACCATTTGTACAAATAAGAATCCCCTCCCTTACATGAATTCTTCTTCATATAGATAGATATAGGATCTATGGGGCAATTACTTAGAAGTACATTTTGTGCAACAGCCCTTCCTATCTGATAGAAAAGGATCCCATGATCCTGAACCGATCTTATCTGGGATCGAAAATCCCAAGTTTTTCTATGAAGAGCTGATCTAATTGTATTAGTTTCTATAATGGATTTCTTCTGTGTAATACTAATTGATAGGGCCTCATTGATAAGTGCTACAAGATCTCGCGCATTGGAACCCATGGTTATGGGCCCGAATCCGTTAGTACGGAACATCCTCTTTTCCAAGTGAAATCCCCTAGTATATGAAAGAATGAAAAAGTGCTTTCGTTGTTGTGGAAGAAGAAGCCTTCGTATCTTAATGCATGTATTGAATTTATTCGGAGCTATTAGAGCGGGATCCACTTTTTGGGGAATATGAGTTGAAGCAATAACAAGAATCTTTCCAGTGGAACATCTTTCACAATCCCTGGAGAGATAGTTCTCTAATAGACCGAGAGAACCGAGGGATAAGTAATTCGACTCATTCACATGCAGATCATGAATGTTTGGAATCCATATTATGCAAGGAGACATTGCTTTTGCTAATTCGAATTGAAGGGTGATATCAAATTGGTCTATTTCTGGCGCCATATACATAGTTAGCAGCTCCGTATCAATATCAAGGTCATCATCACTACCATCAATATAAATATCGTCACTATCATAAATATAGGTATCGTCACTATCATCAATATCATCAATATCATCAATAGGATAACCTTTAGGCTTGTCATCCGGGAACTTGTTCGGAAATACCGTAATGAAAGGAACATAGGAGTTTGTCGCTAGGTATTTTACCAAACAGGATCGTCCAGTTCCTATAGAACCTATCACTAAAATACCTCTAGAAGGGGATAGGGATAAGCGGAGTGAAAAGGGAGGAGATGGGGAATGAAAACTATTAGCCCCGCACGAGGTTTGTGAATAAGCGATTGTCTGATAATGAGCAAGGAATATCCGTCTTTCTGCTAAACAGGATCTATTGAACTCATAATTCATTAGATCCTTTTTATGAATGTCAACTAAGTATCGTAATAAAATTGATCCCGGTTGTTCAATCATTTGATAACCAGAGTCATTCTTTGATAAATGATCACTATAAGTCAGATTCAATAGAATTTTATCAATCCTTTTTTCTGTCGTTAAGGTGGAGAACTGAACCAAGAATTCTCTTTCTTCATCATCAATCGAATCACTGTTCGCGACCCAGAATTCTATTTTCTCATCAATCCAATCACCGTTCACGTTTTTTATTTTTCTTATCAATGAATAGATCTCTTTACTTGTACGACTTAGATGTCTCGTATTTCTCGAAAAAATGATTCGATTGATGGGATTTGGTATGATACTTACAAGATCGATGAGATTGATCTTCCAATATTTATTCTTAGAACGTATTGATTTGACCCCATAAGCACCACCCAATAGCATGTTGCCACCAGAAGCAGAACCCCGTATTTCTTCCAGAGAATCTCCTAATTGTTCCAGAACAACTAGAAAGAGATTCTTTAACCAGAAAGAATTCAGTTCAGATGTAGGATACCTATCCAGAAGTTTTCGAAATTCCATCATGTATGATGGAATCATCAAAGATTTGATCTTTTCTAACTCTGTCTGTAACTCACTAGAGGCTCGGGAAACAAAGAGAAGATGTATACGAACGAGATATCCAGCAACAAGAAGAAGGAAAAAGATTGAATAGAGGAACTCCCGAGCATTTTTTGATCTCAGATGTGCCCATATCAATGGAATGGGTGACTCATTCTTTCGATGAATCATTTCTTCGGACAGAAGAAGATTCTGTAAACATTGACTCGAAATATCACTTATCAGAGTCCATTGTGAAAGAATCTTCTGAGGAATTGGCCGTAATATATCTGATCCATGCATCATATCATGAAAAATGTCATGAAAAATGGATACAAATTTTTGACTGCTACTTAGTATCGGCAATGGGTCTGAAAGAGTATCTAAAAGGGTGAAATTGAGATATTTGCACCCTGTCGAAGTAAGGAACCATGGCATATATGTTTGGAACAGATTCCATTTTGAGAGATTTGAAAAAGCACTATCTCGTTGAAAGGTTCTATACATCTGCCCTTTCTCAACGCATTTCTTTAGACAAAGACTCCGTTTTTTCCTCTTTCCGGATGGTAAATACTTCTCAGAACATGGAGTGTGAATCAAACCCAT